GAATTTACAAGCGAAAGATTTATTATCTCTATGGGATTAACTCCCGAGTTATTGCGAATTAAAGAAAAATGAAACAATGAAATTATGGAAGTAAATATTCTCGCATTTATTGCTACTGCACTGTTTATTCTAGTTCCTACCGCTTTTTTACTTATAATATACGTAAAAACAGTCAGCCAAGGTGATTAATTTGAATTAAACTTGACTTTTTAGTTCTTATCAATAATTGAAGAGAAGAAAGGGATTCAAATTTCGCGTCTTAAATGAAATGGGCAGACTAGAATTAGCCGTATTCTATGAGATACGATAGTATGGTAGAAAGAAATATCTGAATCTTTCTACCATACTATCCATACTATAACTACTATTGTTATTGTAGTGTATAAAGGTGTATTGTAATCCAAGTTAATTTAATAGAGATCAATCTACAATAGTATCGTCATATTCCTATATATCGATGTATATATATGGATATCAATTACATATTATATATATAATGTATATAGTGCCCCCCCCCAATTCTATTTCTTTGCTTTATACATCTGTCTTGTATTTAATTTGTGTTGATTTCAATTAATTAGAAATGATCGAAAAGCGACGCGTACGATTCTAATTCCCGGATTGCTGATTATTTTCAATATGAATCCCGATCAAAAGAATCAAAGGCCTCTTCGATGGGTATAATAAAAGAAAATAAAGTAATCTTTTTATTAGCATTCCGACGAAGAAGTCATTGATCGATCAGTTGACAGATGATCCATGGAAACTTCTTCGGATTTCGAAAAAAAGGGGGAAAGGGTTAGTAAACCTCGTCAATTTTTAACGTTTGAACAGTGAGTTCAATAAAACAAACACAACATAAATAAAATTTCCCAAATATTAAAACAAACAGGAAGTGCGCAATATGTGACTCGCCCAAGACAATATTTTAGTCTGTGTAGTATCTCGTTAGGCAACTACTATGCCTGTGTTGTTTCCGATAGAAAATCTGTATCTACGTAATGTAATAACAGAACTATTTTCTCTTTGAATAATAAAAGGGGAAACAAAAAAGTCAAATAAAAAAAGTTCAGCTCTTCCTCACGGTCCATATCTAATTTTGGTAAGAGTCGGTTCATCGAAATAGAAAATTGATCAAGAATTCGGTTGGAATAAATTTACTACCATTTGTATTTCTTTTACTTTGTATTCTTTTTACTTTCGAAATACGAACACGGAAATAATTTAAATATTTGTTTGATTGAAAGAGTATTCTTCATATATATTATTCATAAACTACATTACTACACTAAAACCCAAGAAAATTTTGAAATACAGATATTTTTTATTTCTATTTCAATTTAAAAATTGAATTTTAAATTGAAATAGTGTTGAAATAGTGAAATTTCAACTAAAAAAAGCTTTTCGGAACTGAAAGATTTATAAAAAAAATTGATACAGTTTAATTCCTAAACTCAATTAGTAGTATTTCTAGAGTCCACTTCTTCCCCATACTACGAGTGAAAGGGAAAATGTAAAGACTACCATTAAAGCAGCCCAAGCGAGATTTACTATATCCATGTGAATTATGTCCCCTATCTCTATGAAGGAATTATTGAATTATTGTTCACTAATAAATAATAGTGGAATCACTGACGCAGAGTCAAAAAGTAATTCTGACCTAACATCGTTGATGAAACAATCCAATAAATCCAATTATAACTTCTAAGAGGGTCTTATAAGATTTCTAGTATAATCAGAAAAGGTTAAGCACAAGCAAAATATGCGGAGACCCCCTTGGAAGTATCAAAGAAATGATACTAATATGTAGAAATAATAAAAATCTATTCTTTCTTTTGTTGCCCTTCATTAAGTTAAGTAAAAACTTATAGAAGAAAAGTAGATCACTACCTAGCCCATACCCTATTTCTTTCCCATTTTGTTTTGATCTAATCCTTACCGTCTCCTTAATTGTCTCTATGAAAACAATCGGAGGACGTCCTATTATGTTCTGTTCTTGACTAGAGGTTAACGAAAAAAGAATAAAAGTATCTAAGTAAAAGCCAATTACCCATTCAATCGAATTAATATTGATTGAATGCCGGAGTACTCAAAGACTTTGATGAATATGTATACTAAAGTATCTTCTGGCCTTTCCGCAACTAAAAATGGAATTCTATTTCCGTCCTGCTATCCAATCTAATTCAAAACCCGGCCCGTAGACACTCCATTGCTAATGGAAGGACTATCACGATTTATCATATCAGTTTCCTCCGTTTGCTTCCGCTGGAAAAAATTTTCCAAATTATATCAGCAAAACAGAAGAAGGTATGTCGATTCTTTTGGTGATTAGGCGACACCCGGATTTGAACTGGGGAAAAAGGATTTGCAGTCCCCCGCCTTACCGCTCGGCCATGCCGCCAAAACGATACCAAATCCAAATCTCTGAAAAAATTTGCCTTTTGCCTTCTTATTTATTGTACTTGTATTTTGAATCTTAATCCCGTTTTCCTTAATTCCT